TCATCAAAAGGGGCGTCCCTTTTGAAGCGAGAATGGATTTTCCTTGATAACTAATATAATGCATGAAAGGGTCCTTAAACAACCATAGATTGTCCTGAAAGGCCTTAGCAAAAGCTTCTACAAGTCCAAGATGTTTTAGTTTTCCATAGAAAAAAATTCGTTCAAGAAGGGTTCCAGAAGACGTTGAGCATAAATGAGAAGATTTGTTACGAAGAAAGACGAAGATGGATTCGTATTCACATAGATGAGAATTATATAGGACAAAGAAAAACCTTTGATTTCTTTTTGAAAAAGAAGAACTGGCTTTATTTGGAGTATTCCAAATACGATACTCGTGGAGAAAGAATCTTAATAAATGTAAAGAAGAAGCGTCTTTTACCCAGTAGCGAAGAGTTTGAACTAATATTTCCAGATGGACTGGGTAGGGTATTAGTATCTCTAACACATAAATTAAATGTGAAAATTTGTCCTCTAAAAAAGGGAATATTGAATGAATTGATCGTAAATTATGAGATTTAACTATTCCTTTCCTTTCTAGCGAAGATAATAATCGGAGATAAAACGGAATTTCTACAATGACTGCAAATCCTTCTGATATCATTTGAAAATTAAAATTTTTGTTGCGCCCAAAAAAGGTATTTTGGGTAAAATCATTAGCAAAAAGAATCAAATGATTCTGTTCATACTGATACATTCGCTCAATTGCACGTTTCACAATTAGTAAGCTGAACTTATTAGAACCTGCATTTTCCAACAAAACGGATCTATTTCTATTTAAGCCATGATCATGCGCAAGTGCATAAATATACTCCTGAAAGATAAGTGGATATAAGAAGTAGTGTTGTTGAGATCTATTTAGCTTTAAATATCTTTGGAATTCTTCCATTTGAAATTATAGTTGAACTAAAGGTAGAGGATTTTGGGGGTTATCAATGAAACATAGTGCGATACAGTCAAAACGAGGTATTCGAGTAATAAACGAATAGATACCTCGGGGATACAGGTAAACTTATCAATGGATTATCTATCCTCTCTTTTACATTTAAACGAATAAGTTTATGTTCGTTATAGGATAACAAAAGACTTAGAAATCCTTTATTTTTTCAACCTAATCGCTCTTTTGATTTTGGAATTTTTTTATCAATATACTGTTTCTTCTACACACACATTTCTATTCCATAATGGAAAATGTCAATAGTTAGGATTCATTAAAATATAAAGAATTCGTTCATGGGATAATCCCTTCCCGTATCAGGCACTAATACATTTTTAACGTTTAATCAGATCGGGTAATCGTTCAAATTAAGAACAGAAGCTCGTTGCTTTTTCCCTATAATCAATAATCATATCATATATTCAATAAATAAATAAATTGAAGCCATTAGGGCTCTATATCCATTTATTCATCCGACTCAACTTGAAATTGAATTCATTTTGTTCCGTTTCAAAAAAGAACACAACGGTTTGTACCGATTCGGAAAGAATGAAATATTCTCAGAACTCTTCGTTGATCCGACATGCTATTTTTTCCATTCATTCCCTTTCAGGATCAGTCGTGGTCTTCCAAACTTTACCGATGGTATGGACGAATCCCTCGCTTCATCCAAATGTGTAAAAGATCCTAGCCGCACTTAAAAGCCGAGTACTCTACCGTTGAGTTAGCAACCCGAATTTATGTAAATACAATAAAAAAAAGATAGATAAATAGATAAATGTCAAAATTTATAGACCACCTCTTCGTTCTTATGTTATCGACTTTTAAATCAAAACCCCTATTCTTATTATATCAAAGAGAATTCAAGGAATCCCATCATTTGAATAATATAAGGTAAAAATCAAACCGCTCGGACAAAAATAAATTTATCGACTTATCACGATGAATTATATTTGTTCGATACACTGTTGTCAATATAAATGTTGAGAAAATAATACAACAGAAAAACAAAATAAATCTAAATGGAATTTTTTTTAATACTATTAAAAAAAGGGCTTGTGTTGGATTGGCACTACATAGCTGAAAAAAGTTTAGATAGAGGAATAAAAAAATACCAAGTAGAAAAAAATATCAGATTGAATCAATAATCAATAATAAGTAACTAGAATAAAAAATAAGTAACTAGAATAAAAAAGGGAGGATTCCTTGGTTATTACTTATTAGTATTCAACGAAAACCGACCAATTGAAGGAACTCCAAGAATTTTATATTTCTAGGATCAAGCAACTCGAGTTTTGTCGTTCTAGAACATGAGATTTTATAGAAGCAATGAAAAATAGATATGAGTAGAATCCAAAAAAGGAAAAAAGTATATATATAAATACAAAAATTTATATAAGAATTACTATCCCTTTATATTTCTTTATTTCCTTAATTCAATTTTGTTTGATTAGGACCAAGTTACTTAAAAACCTCTGCCCTTTTTAAAAGATCCCGAACAGTTCCTGTGGGCTGAGCGCCCTTTTCAAGGAAATATAGAATAACAGGAACGTTTAAATAACTTTG